GAAATAGCAATAGAGCTTTTCCAAACATTTGTAATTCGTGGTTTAATAAGACAACATCTTGCTTCTAATATAGGGATTGCTAAAAGCAAAATTAGGGAAAAAGAACCCATTGTATGGGAAATACTGCAAGAAATTATGCAGGGGCATCCTGTATTGTTGAATAGAGCACCCACCCTGCATAGATTAGGCATCCAAGCCTTCCAACCCATTTTAGTTGAAGGACGTGCTATTTGTTTACACCCATTAGTTTGTAAAGGCTTCAATGCAGACTTTGATGGGGATCAAATGGCTGTTCATGTACCCTTATCTTTAGAAGCTCAAGCGGAAGCTCGTTTACTTATGTTTTCTCATATGAATCTCTTGTCTCCAGCGATTGGAGATCCCATTTCCGTACCAACTCAAGATATGCTTATTGGACTCTATGTATTAACGCTGGGTAATCGTCGAGGTATTTGTTCAAATAGGTATAACCCAGCTAATTACAGAAACTATCAAACTAAAACAATTGACAATAATGACCATAGATATACAAAAGAGAAAGAACCATACTTTTGTAGTTCCTATGATGCACTTGGAGCTTATCGACAGAAACGAATCAGTTTAGATAGTCCTTTGTGGCTCCGGTGGCGACTAGATCAACGTGTCATTGGCTCAAGAGAAGTTCCCATCGAAGTTCAATATGAATCTTTGGGTACTTATCATGAGATTTATGGGCACTATTTAATAGTAGGAAGTGTAAAAAAGGAAATTCGTTGTATATATATTCGAACCACTGTTGGTCATATTTCTTTTTATCGAGAATTAGAAGAAGCTATACAGGGGTTTTCTCGGGCCTACTCATACGCTATCTAAACTAAGAAATTACATTAGATAATGTGGGAATTCGGGTCTATCCAATTTCATTGGTATCACAATTCTTGAATTTCCGCATAAATAAAGTTGAGGAAAGGAAGTTTTCGAATCATTCACTCAGGCCCATTGTCGAATCCTACTCAGCAGAATATGGAGGTACTTATGGCAGAACGAGCCGATCTGGTCTTTCACAATAAAGTGATAGATGGAACTGCTATGAAACGACTTATTAGCAGATTAATAGATCATTTCGGAATGGCATATACATCACATATCCTGGATCAAGTAAAGACTCTGGGTTTCCATCAAGCCACTGCTACATCTATTTCATTAGGAATTGATGATCTTTTAACAATCCCTTCTAAGGGATGGTTAGTCCAAGACGCTGAACAACAAAGTTTTATTTTGGAGAAACACCACCATTATGGGAATGTACACGCGGTAGAAAAATTACGTCAATCTATTGAAATATGGTATGCTACAAGTGAATATTTGAGACAAGAAATGAATCCTAATTTTCGGATGACTGATCCTTATAATCCAGTCTATCTAATGTCCTTTTCGGGAGCTAGAGGAAATGCATCTCAAGTACACCAATTAGTAGGTATGAGAGGGTTAATGTCGGATCCCCAAGGACAAATGATTGATTTACCCATTCAAAGCAATTTACGCGAAGGACTTTCGTTGACGGAATATATAATTTCCTGCTATGGAGCCCGCAAAGGAGTTGTAGATACTGCTGTACGAACATCAGATGCTGGATACCTGACGCGTAGACTTGTTGAAGTGGTTCAACACATTATTATACGTAGGACGGATTGTGGTACTACCCGAGGTATTTCTGTCAGCCCTAGAAATGGGATGACGGAAAAAATTTTTGTCCAAACACTAATTGGTCGTGTATTAGCAGACGATATATATATAGGTCGACGATGCATTGCCACTCGAAATCAAGATATTGGGATTGGACTTGTCAATCGACTCATAACCTTTCGAGCACAACCAATATATATTCGAACTCCTTTTACTTGTAGGAGTACGTCTTGGATCTGTCAATTATGTTATGGTCGGAGTCCCACTCATGGCGACTTGGTCGAATTGGGAGAAGCCGTAGGTATTATTGCGGGTCAATCAATTGGGGAACCTGGAACTCAACTAACATTAAGAACTTTTCATACCGGTGGAGTATTCACAGGCGGTACTGCCGAACATTTACGAGCTCCTTCCAATGGAAAAGTCAAATTCAATGAGGATTTAGTTCATCCCACACGTACCCGTCATGGGCATCCTGCCTTTTTATGTTCTATAGACTTATACGTAACTATCGAAAGTCGGGATATTATACATAATATGAATATTCCACCAAAAAGTTTGATTTTAGTTCAAAATGATCAATACGTAGAATCAGAACAAGTGATTGCTGAGATTCGTGCCGGAACGTCTACTTTTCATTTTAAAGAGAAGGTCCGAAAACATATTTATTCTGAATCAGAGGGGGAAATGCACTGGAGTACCGATGTCTACCATGCACCTGAATATACGTATGGGAATGTTCATTTATTACCAAAAACAAGTCATTTATGGATATTATCAGGAGGTCCGCGCAGATCTAGTATAGTGTCTTTTTCGCTCCACAAGGATCAAGATCAAATGAATGTTCATTCTTCTTCTGTTGAAGAAAGATATGTCTCTGACTTCTCAATGACTAATGATCGAAAAAGGCAGAAATTTTCTAATATTTCTGGTCAAAAAGATAGAGAAATTCTTGAATATTCAAGATGCGATCGAATCATATCCAAGGGTCATTGGAATTTCCCATATCCCTCTACTCTTCAAGAGAATTCGGATTTCTTGGCGAAAAGACGAAGAAATAGATTTATCATCCCATTACAATATGATCAAGAACGAGAAAAGGAACTAATATCTTGTTTTGGTATTTCGATGGAAATACCCATAAATGGTATTTTACGTAGAAATAGTATTCTTGCATATTTTGATGATCCACGATACAGAAGAAGCAGTTCAGGAATTACTAAATATGGTACTGTAGAGGTAGATTCAATCATAAAAAAAGAGGATTTGATTGAGTATCGAGGAGCAAAAGAATTTCGCCCGAAATACCAAATGAAAGTAGATCGCTTTTTTTTCATTCCCGAAGAAGTGCATATCTTACCTGGATCTTCGTCCATAATGGTTCGGAACAATAGTATCATTGGAGTAAATACACGACTTGCCTTAAATACAAGAAGTCGAGTAGGCGGTTTAGTCCGAGTGGAGAGAAAAAAAAAAAGTATTGAACTAAAAATATTTTCTGGAGATATCCATTTTCCTGGAGAGACAGATAAGATATCCAGGCACAGTGGCATTCTAATACCTCCAGAAACGGAAAAAAAAGATTCTAAGTCTAAGGAATTCAAAAAAAAAAAATGGAAAGATTGGATCTATGTCCAACGGATCACACCTACCAAGAAAAAGTATTTTGTTTTGGTTCGGCCCGTAGTCACATATGAAATAGCTGATGGAATAAATTTAGCAAGACTTTTCCCTCAGGATCTCTTGCAAGAAAAGGATAATGTCGAACTTAGAGTTGTCAATTATATCCTTTATGGAAATGGAAAGTCCATTAGAGGCATTTATCAAACTAATATTCAATTAGTTCGAACTTGCTTAGTATTGAATTGGGATCAAGAACAAAAAGGTTATCTAGAAGAGGTTCATACTTCCTTTGTTGAGGTAAGTACAAATGATTTAATTCGCGATTTTATAAGAATTGACTTAGTCAAGTCTGCCGTTTCCTATACTGGAAAAAGGAAGGATAGGGCATATTTAGGATTGATCCCCACTAATGGATTAGATCGTACTAATATCAATCCTTTTTATTCCAAATTGAAGATTCAACCATTTACCCAACATCAAGGAACTATTGGTATTGGTACATTGTTGAATCGAAATAAGGATAAGAAATGCCAATCTTTGATAATTTTATCATCGTCCAATTGTTCTCGAATTGGTCCATTTAATGGTTCGAAATATACCAATATGACAAAAGAATCGGATGCCATAATTCCAATTAGGGATTTGTTAGGTCCCTTGGGTACTATTGTACCTAAAATAACGAATTTTTATTCATCTTACCATTTAATAACTCATAATCAGATCTTGTTAAAGAAATATTTGCTACTTTCCAATTTTAAACAGACTTTCCAAGTACTTCAAGTACTTAAATACTATTTAATAGATGAAAATAGGAAGTTAATAGATGAAAATAGGAAGATTTATAATCCTGATTCATGCAGTAACATTATTTTGAATCCATTTCATTTGAATTGGTGCTTTCTCCATCACGATTCTTTCGAAGAGACATCCACAATAATTAGTCTTGGACAATTTATTTGTGAAAATGTACGTCTATTCAAATACGGACCACACATAAAAAAATCTGGTCAAATTCTAATTGTTCATCTTGACTCCTTAGTTATAAGATTCGCTAAGCCTTATTTGGCCACTCCAGGAGCAACTGTTCACGGCCATTATGGAGAAATTCTTTGTGAAGGAGATACATTAGTTACATTTATATATGAAAAATCAAGATCTGGTGACATAACACAAGGTCTTCCAAAAGTGGAACAAGTTTTAGAAGTGCGCTCGATTGATTCAATATCGACAAACCTTGAAAAGAGAGTTGAAGGTTGGAACGGACGTATACCAAGAATTCTTGGAACCCCTTGGGGGTTCTTGATTGGAGCTGAGCTAACCATAGCCCAAAGTCGTATCTCTTTGGTTAATAAGATCCAAAAGGTTTACCGATCCCAGGGCGTACAGATCCATAATAGACATATAGAGATTATTGTACGTCAAGTAACATCAAAAGTGTTGGTTTCAGAAGATGGAATGTCTAATGTTTTTTTACCTGGAGAATTAATAGGATTCTTGCGAGCGGAACGAGCGGGGCGTGCTTTGGATGAAGCGATCTATTATCGGACAATATTATTGGGAATAACGAGAGCATCTCTGAATACTCAAAGTTTCATATCCGAAGCGAGTTTTCAAGAAACCGCTCGAGTTTTAGCAAAAGCTGCTCTACGAGGTCGTATTGATTGGTTGAAAGGCCTAAAAGAGAATGTTGTTCTAGGGGGTATTATACCTGTTGGTACCGGATTCAAAAAATTAGTGCACCATTCAAGACAAGACAAAAACATTTATTTGGAAATAAATAAAAATACTTTATTCGAGTTGGAAATGAGAGATATTTTATTACACCATAGAGAATTATTTGGTTCTTGCGTACCAAACAATTTATATGAGACATCAGAACAATCATTTACACGATTTAATGATTCCTAATAGGGGATTTATTCTTTTTACTATAACTATTTAACTATATGGTCCAATATAGGGTACGATTATGGATTTGGTAATAAAAGAATAAGTAATTAAAAGAAATTAAGGGTTTGGACTGTGTATCAACGGTCAATCCCCGGTAGAAGGTTCCATCGGAACAGTTATTTTTTTTTTTTCAGGTACCTCGTCTCTTTGTAAAAAAAAAAAAAATAACAAAGAGGAAGTGTGGGGAAAAATGACAACAAGAAGATATTGGAACATCAGTTTGGAAGAGATGATGGAAGCAGGAGTTCATTTTGGCCATGGTACTAAGAAATGGAATCCTAAAATGGCCCCTTACATCTCTGCAAAGCGTAAAGGTATTCATATTACAAATCTTACTAGAACTGCTCGTTTTTTATCAGAAGCCTGTGATTTAGTTTTTGATGCAGCAAGTAGGGGAAAAAGCTTCTTAATTCTTGGTACCAAAAATAAAGCAGCCGATTTAGTAGCATCAGCTGCAATAAGGGCTCGGTGTCATTATGTTAATAAAAAATGGCTCGGTGGTATGTTAACGAATTGGTCTACTACGGAAACGAGACTTCATAAGTTCAGGGACTTAAGAGCAGAACAAAAGATGGGTAAATTCAACCGTCTCCCCAAAAGAGATGCAGCAATATTGAAGAGAAAATTATCTACCTTACAAACATATCTGGGTGGAATCAAATATATGACGGGGTTGCCTGATATTGTAATCATCATTGATCAGCAAGAAGAATATACGGCTCTTCGGGAATGTGTCATTTTGGGGATTCCGACTATTTGTTTAATCGATACAAATTGTGACCCGGATATCGCAGATATTTCTATTCCTGCGAATGATGACGCTATAGCTTCAATCCGATTGATTCTTAATAAATTAGTATCTGCTATTTGCGAGGGTCGTTCTAGCCATATAAGAAATCGTTGATTATGATTAAGAATGGTAAGATTAGTTAATTATTTTGGAACTCCATAGATTTTATTTATTAGATCGGTTACTATTCCCCTTAATTTTTAAAAGAGATAATACTAGGGGGATATTGATATTATCTTATGTGATTGCTTGGTATCCTAATCTTAACTTAAATATAAATATATGAATATAAATATATGATTTAAAATATATGATTTAAATATATGATTAAAGTAGTGAGTTGAGAAAGAAAAGAGATGGTTGAATCAAAATAATTCCTTTTTTTAAGTTTCATTTATGTCAGAGGACAATATGAATGTTATACCATTTTCCATTAAAACACTCAAGGGGTTATACGATATATCGGGTGTAGAAGTAGGCCAACATTTATATTGGCAAATAGGAGGTTTACAAGTCCATGCCCAAGTACTTATCACTTCCTGGGTCGTAATTGCTATCTTATTAGGTTCAGTCATCATAGCTGTTCGGAATCCACAAACCATTCCGACTGACGGTCAGAATTTCTTCGAATATGTCCTTGAATTTATTCGAGACTTGAGTAAAACTCAGATTGGAGAAGAAGAATATGGTCCTTGGGTTCCCTTTATTGGAACTATGTTCCTCTTTATTTTTGTTTCTAACTGGTCGGGTGCTCTTTTACCTTGGAAAATCATACAGTTACCTCATGGGGAATTAGCTGCGCCCACTAATGATATAAATACTACTGTTGCTTTAGCTTTACTCACATCAGCGGCATATTTTTATGCCGGTCTTACCAAAAAAGGCTTGGGTTATTTCGGGAAATACATTCAACCAACCCCAATACTTTTACCAATTAACATATTAGAGGATTTCACAAAACCCTTATCTCTGAGTTTTCGACTTTTTGGGAATATATTAGCTGATGAATTAGTAGTTGTTGTTCTTGTTTCTTTAGTACCTTTAGTAGTTCCTATACCTGTCATGTTTCTTGGATTATTTACAAGTGGTATTCAAGCTCTTATTTTTGCAACTTTAGCCGCGGCTTATATCGGTGAATCCATGGAGGGTCATCATTGACTAGCTTTCGAAATAGTCCTTATCCCTATGGTTCATTGATTGTGGACCATAATAGATACAAATACATATGTATATACAATAGCCGACCTAGAGTCGTAGGAGGAAAGATAGACGATATTACAGAATTGTAAAAAAAAAAGAAAGATGGGTTAGGGGATTAAACTACTTTACTTATATTTAATATATTTAATTATTTCATATATTTACTATTTAATTTACTTATTTATTTATATTTAATTTATTTAATTTAAGTTTTAATTTAAGTACTTATTTAATTTAAGATGAAACTTATACTTATTTAAGATGAAAGAAATAAGATTGGTTTACGTTATGGAAGAAACAAAGGTATATGCGATATTAGATATTCTATAGTTATATAGGGACCATTTACATATATATTACAGTGTATTTAGAAGAATTCCAATAGAATTCTCTTCTTTTTCATCTGTGATTATGGATTGGATGAAAAAACAGATGACCTCAAGGATATACATACGGATTGAAAAAAAAAAATACATCACGAGTAGAAACTAAAAAGGAGATATCGAAGTGGTTCGGATCATTCTGTACTGATCCGGAATAGTATTCCAGAATAGTTTTTTTTTCAATTCGGAGTTTTTTTTTTTAGGGTTAGGGTCTTCGACCCCATGGATCTGTGATAAAATAATAAGTAAGAATTCATTGGTTGATTGTATCATTAACTATTTTTTTTTCCTTTTTTTTTTTTGGTGCGAGGAACTTCTCATGGATCCACTGATTTCTGCCGCTTCCGTTGTTGCTGCTGGATTGGCCGTAGGGCTTGCTTCTATTGGACCTGGAGTTGGTCAGGGTACTGCTGCAGGTCAAGCTGTAGAAGGTATTGCGAGACAACCAGAAGCAGAGGGTAAAATACGAGGTACTTTATTGCTTAGTCTAGCTTTTATGGAAGCTTTAACAATTTACGGACTAGTCGTGGCATTAGCACTTTTATTTGCGAATCCTTTTGTTTAATTTAATCCTAGAAAAGAAATGGTAAAATATATGTAACGTACTTTTTTCTTATTTCATTAACTCGGACTTGCTTGCCGTTTGCTTCTTCGAATTATATTAAGACTTTACTCCTACAATTACTTATTTCTTGAGACAAAAACCCCGGGAAGGACTGATTTAAGATGAGGAATTGGCGGATTCGTTCCCTTTCTTCCTTCCCGTCCTGGCTATTCATACAAGAGAAACTTTTTTGACTGTTAAGAAAAGAAGCGTTTCCACAAATGAGATATTTCGCAATTAATAGGAAACTTAGAACCTAAGATAATTAGGATCTACCCTAATAAAAAGAGTATCCATAAAAAAAATAAGAAATTTTAAAATTCTATTAATTAAGTCATTAATTAAGAGATTTAATCTTTTCCTATAAAAAAAATCCTATAAAAAAAGGAAATTCCATATTATATATATTTTTTTATTTAATAAAAAGAAATCGACCAAAAACAAAAAAGGGTAGGGCGGTGCGAAAAGTGATACAAAAAGAACTCTGTTCTTTGTTAGTCCTATCTAAAAGAGGAGAGCCTATGAAAAATATAACCGATTCTTTCGTTTCCTTGGGCCACTGGCCATCAGCCAGTAGTTTTGGGTTTAATACCGATATTTTAGCAACAAATCCAATAAATCTAAGTGTAGTACTTGGTGTATTGATTTATTTTGGAAAGGGAGTGTGTGCGAGTTGTGTATTTCAAGAATAGGTTGGATCCAACCAACTGCACTTTATTTATTTTATCTTCTTTCTATTTTTTTAATGGGATTTTAAATGGGATAAGTAGGAAAAAAGTGCACAATCTCGACGAATTACTTCTGAAGAAATTAAGAAATCATATGTAAGAACCATAGCATTTCGTGACTCATTGGTAAATCCACTTTGATTCTCTGTCAACCAATAGTGTGAGATCATTAACTAACATGGTTAAAGCTAAACTGTTTGAAGTCTAGGCACAACATGGTACTCTTTCTACCACTACTTTAGTAAGTACCGAAATGGTTTAAAAATGAAGAATTGGTAATTTATCCGATATAAAACACTCATATCGATAAATTTTAATTATTTGAACCATTTACCAGAAAAATAGGCATCTTGCCTTTTTTATCCAATGCCGAATCGACAACCTATGTATAAAAAAGAGGAATTTTTGGATTTGAAAAAGGGAAATTATTGGAATTTCAAGTTCAATAAAGAAAGAATAAATAAAAAAACAACTTTACTGACAATTATAGATTTTTTTGTCTAGTCCGAAGAGTCCTCCTAATATTTAGGTCTTGTATCAGTTTCATATCTTTGGATACAAACAGAAAAGAGAGGAGAGGGTAGGCTCATTACATTACAAAAACACTATGGGAATGCCCATAAAAGGAAATAAATAATTGAGCGTGAGAGCCAAATGAATCGAAAGATTCATGTTTGGTTCGGGAAGAGATCATGGAAGTTGTGAAATTAATGGTAAGCTAATCTACTTTCATTAACTGATTTATTAGATAATCGAAAACAGAGGATCTTGAGTACTATTCGAAATTCAGAAGAATTACGTAGAGGGGCTGTTGAGCAGCTCGAAAGAGCCCGGTCTCGCTTACGAAAAGTGGAAATGGAAGCAGATGAGTATCGACGGAATGGATACTCTGAGATAGAACGAGAAAAAGAAAATTTGATTAATGCCACTTGTGATAGTTTGGAACGATTAGAAAATTACAAAAATGAAACCCTTCATTTTGAACAACAGAGGGCGATTAGTCAGGTCCGACAGCGGGTTTTCCAACAAGCCTTACAAGGAGCTTTAGGAACTCTTA